TTTCTAATTTGACAACAATAGAGAGAATCATATCACCCTAAGTCCTAAGTTGGATGAAAAAGTTTTATAAAAAAAAAATAAGGTAGGGGGCTCCATATCAAATCAAATAGTATTCTTCACAATCCGCATACTAATATACTAATATAGTAGTAAAGAAATTCTCAAGAATTTGCATAATATAATAAAGTCAAAAAAAACCAAGCAAAATTGTTTTTTGACCTTTTTTTTTTTACAAATAGATAATTACATGAATCAACAAGACTTCGGTTCTTTTTATCAACTGAATATTGACAAACCTCTGGATCTAGAAATTCATTTCCGACAGTTGAACCTTTTCAAACTGTTTCTTTTTAAGAACCAAAAAAATTTGTGCCAGAATAACGGACGCAAAAAAGAAAAAAAGACCTTGAACACGTGATGGATCTTGAAGTACTATTTCCGCATCTCCCTGACCAAACCCACCCACATTAGGATTACTTGTTAATGGTTGATCAATCTTAATGGATTCACCTTCAGAAACAAGAAGTTCTGGTCCTGGAGGTACAATATCTACGACTTGGTGTCCGTCAGATGCATCCACTATGTTTATTTCATACCCCCCCTTTTCTTTACGCACTATTTTGCTTACTATACCTGCTGTTGTAGCATTATATACTGTATTGTTACTCTTACTCCCATCGGGATAAATCTGCCCCCTTCCCCTGTTCCCACCAACGTATATAGGATATTTTAAGAAGTAAACATCTTTCTTAGTAGCAGGGTCCGGTGAAAGAATAGGAAAGGTGATTTCCCTATATTTCTGACCAGGAACAGGTCCTATCACAAGAATATTTTTTTGAGTCGGGCGATAAATCTGAAAAGACAGATTACCCATCCTTTCTTTCATTTGGGGAGAAATACGATCAGGAGGCGCTAGTTCGAATCCATCCGGTAAAATAAGAACCGCCCCTACATTCAAGGACCCCTTTTTCCCATTAGAAAGAACTTGTTTCAGTTGCATATCATACGGGATTCTAACAACTGCTTCAAATACAGTATCAGGAAGTACTGCTTGTGGAACCTCAATATCCACGGGCTTATTAGCTAAATGGCAATTGGCGCATACAATACGCCCGGTTGCTTCTCGTGGATTTTCATAACTCTGTTGTGCAAAAATGGGATATGCATGTGAAATCGATGCCCAAGTTATTAGATATATCAATAGGATGATCGATAGAGACATGGATCGAGTCATCTGCTCCTTTACCCAAGAAAAGATATTTCTATTTTGCATGGTCCAATCATTGATCCCAAAAATGTATACATTTATACAATAAATTAGGTAGGCTGCTAGTATAGTTTCCTATCCACGATTAGACTATTTTATTATTTTACTGGAATACAGGAATACTCCCCTGGATGAATAAAAAGAGAAAGAGTGCTTAAGATTTTGACTGATTTGTTTATGGACGAAGTAAGAAAGATTATCATTGGATTCATATTAGTGAATCATTCTTTAGTCTTTCATTGAATGATAAATCACTACAAGCGAGGGAGATACACGATTTAAATAATGGAAAATCCAATATTTAAAAAAGGTATCTAGAATGACTGGAAAAATAGAAACAAGAACAGATAGAATTTGATCATTATGAGAAAATCCAAAATCCTTGTAGACAAAAGAAATTATTAGTTTCCAACCACGAGGCGAATGGAATCCAATACAAAAATCAGTTAACAAAAGAATAGAAAAGGCTTTTATTGTGTCGCTTAAATTATAGAGAAATTCTCGAACCCAAGAATTAAGAATGGCAAGTTCTTCATTACACAGAATAGAATAACCACTTAAAATAGCAAAACTTATTATATTTGTCGAGAAATGCAAAATGGTATGGATATGACCCTCATTGTGCATCTTAACCAATTGTATTGTTTCTTCGTGGATTCCTATACGAAGCTTTTGTATATGCGTCTCCGGGTACTCCTTTATCATTTCGTCCAAAAAAAAGAGTTCTTCTAATTCTATGAATTTATCTAAAATCTTCTTTTCTTGAATATCATTCAAAAAAGTTTCGGATTTACTAGTAGTCCACCAATTACTAACCCAAGACTTTATACTTTTGTTAAATGAGAAAGAGATCCACCAGGGTAAAAAGACTATAGATGCAAGATATGGAAAGGGGGCAAATGTTTTCTTTTTTGTCATTTTGAATCAGTCAATTTTTAATGAAATGAAGCGACTTCCTGGCTGGACTCTACTCAATCTTGTATTTTTATGAAAGAGGAGCTCTCTAGCAAAAAAAAAAACAAAGAGGATTGGATTCCTGGGCCTCTTGCCCAATGCAGAGAAAAATGCTTCAGTTCATTTCAAAATACTTCAATAGGTACGCGCAAGAAATAGGCCAATTCAGCAGCTTTTTGTTCAATTTCTCGTGGAGTCAAATTCTCATCAGTACGAGTCAGCGGAAGGGCTCCCTGACCTCTGATTTCCATATAAAGTACACGACGAGGATAAAGACCCTCTATAACTTCGATTCGAATCGATTGGATATCTCTCATAAGGAATCGAAAGAAAATGCGACGATTTCTTCCAGGAAATCCCCAACGAAAAATACAAACTTTTCCCTTTTTTCTATCGAATTGCTCATAACCACTACCTACATTCCACCAAATAGCGCACCACAAATAGGAGCTAACGAAGAGACCCGCGATCCCATAGAAGGACATCACGACCCCTTGTGGAAAAAAAAGGATTTGCTGAGACGGAAATAAGGATATCAGATTGCGACCAAGATAACTAGAAGTTCCAACCAATAGGAATCCTAATGAACCTAAAAAAAGGATACAGGCCCAAAGGAAATTACTTGTTTTCCGAGACCCCGTTATAAGTTCTATCCATATACGTTCTGATCGCCAGTTCATACAAGATCCAGGTGCATTTTATTGGAATTGAGAGAATAACCCAAGCGAAAAAGTAACTTTCACCAACTAGCACTATTAGAATTGGAATCATTAGGAATAATTCTAATTATATAGAACTCTTTTTCTTTTATACAATATAATAGGGTCTTTCAAACAAAGTCATTTTCATATTTTACTCCCGTTGGAGCTAGATAATCTTGTTTTTTTGAACATGAATAGATAAAGAAGCCATTGCAATTGCAGGAAATACTAGGCCCACGATAGGTACAAAAAAAGCAGGGAAGCTGAAAGTTTCCATAGACTAGATACCTCGATTGAATATTTTAACCTCTTATCTTATAAAGTAAAGAGATCTTAAGTATATTAAGTATAGATAATGTACATAGACTATGTACATTATCTATACTTAATATACTTAAGATTCGTCCTTTTTTTTTTCTTCTTCTTCTTTTTTTTATTTACATGATATAAAAAATCATGTAAATAAAAAAAAGAAAAAGAAGAAGGGTTTTTTCCCAAGGCTTTTATAGCCTTCGTAATAAAAATCGGACTCAAAATGCCGGAACAAGAAAGCCAACAAGGCTAATGAATGAGTACAAAACTGCACGTTTTGTATCCTTATCTATGTTATGAATGATGATATACAGCCTTTTCAGAATAAAAAGGCTTTTTCTTACAAATACCTTGACTTTCTGAAAGATTCAGTCGAGATTTTTTTTTTTTTTCAGTGAGGTTTTCATTTTTTCTTTTTTTGGTTTCTTTATAAGATTAAGTATTTAACTTAACATCTCAAATCTCTATCTTGTATGTACTGCCGTTAATTCTGATTCCTGTTTATCTACTTTACTTATACTTATGGATTTGAATGGGCCTGTATGCATAAGAAAGACCCGCCTTCTTGGAATTGTAAATAAGGTGGATCTTTCTTATGCATGTTCAATTACTCGGATATAATAAGATGACCGCGGTTAATTGAATAGAATAGATCTCTGTTTCGGTTATTCTAGTTATATCATATATACGAATTGTTGTTTTATTGTTAAGAACAACAACTTGTTGTTTCCATAATTAGAAATGAGACCTTTTTTCTCGGTTATTGTTCTCTGTCTTGTGGTGTGAGATCCCCTTTAAATTGGATGAAGTTCTTCTATTATATATATGCGGCTATAACAAATCCCCCTTTTTTTGACTTTCATTTTGATTCACCGGAAAGAAACCATGAAGTTGAAACAACTCACTCAGAACGCCTTTTAAAGGATTACGTGGTACGATTGGGTCGAATAAGCCTTTCTCGAATAAATACTCAGTCTCTTGTGAACCTTCAGGTATTTCGGTTTTCAATGTTTCTTCAATTACTCTTTTACCCGCAAATGCAATGTAGGCATTAGGTTCGGCAATAATGATATCCCCTAACATACCAAAGCTGGCGGTCACTCCACCGGTTGTAGGAGATGTAAGGATCGATACATATAATACGTTTTTATTTGATTGATAGTTATATGAAGCGGAAGATATTTTTGCCATTTGCATCAAACTCAAACTCCCTTCTTGCATACGGGCTCCCCCGGAAGCACACACTATAATAACAGGTAGAGATTTATCAGTAGCATATTCGATCAAACGGGTTATTTTCTCGCCTACTACGGATCCCATACTCCCCCCCATGAACTGAAACTCCATAACCCCAATTGCTAGGGGAATGCCATTTAATTGACCTATGCCTGTTTGAACAGCCTCATTTAACCCTGTCTCTTTTTGATAAGAATCAATACGATCGATATAAGACCCCTCCTCCTTCGAATCAGTGGGGCCCGCAAAACAAGCCATTCCATCACCCATTGGAGCCCGCGCCGAATCAAATTCAGGGGCCACAGAAATAATGTCCTCATCGCCATCTTTTTTATCTTCATAGGCATCCTCCTCCTCCGAATCAAATTCAAGGGCCACAGAAAACATGTCCTCATCCATTGGAGCCCAAGTGCCGGGATCAATCAAAAGTTCAATTCTATCTGAACTACTCATTTTCAAATGAGACCCACAGTGTTCACAAATATTCCATTTTTCCTTCAAAAACCTCTTATAATTTAATTCATAACAAT